AAATTCGAAATTTCAAATACTTGAGAAAAAGGCTTTTTTTTCTAGATTCAAAAATAAAGATAAAGAAGTCTTTTGGTTTGAAAAACCTCTTGTAACTCTTCTTTTCGATTATAACCGATGGAATCGCCCATTTCGCTACATAAAAAATAATCGATTTGAAAAAGCTGTGAGAAATGAAATGTCACAATACTTTTTTGACACATGCCGAAGTGATGGAAAACAAAGAATATCTTTTACATATCCGCCAAGTTTGTCAACTTTTTTTGAAATGATAAAAAAAAGGATATTCTTGTCAACACTAGAAAAAACCCCCTCTCATGAACTAGGCAATCGTTGGGTTTATACGAACCAAGAAAAAAGTAATAATCTAAAGAACGAGTTTATAAATAGAATTGAAGTTATAGACAGGGAATCCCTTTCTCTAGATATAATCGAAACAAGGACTAGATTGTGTAATGACGATGCTAAAAAAGAATATTTGCCTAAAACGTATGATCCTTTCTTGAACGGACCATATCGTGGAACAATCAACAAAAGATTTTCACCTTCAATCATAACTTCTATAGAAAATTTCAAAAAGAGAATTGGGATAAATCGGATTCATAGTATTCTTCTTCCATATATTGATTACCAAGAATTAATCAATGCAATTCTAACTGATCCTAATGATCAAAAAATTCGAAAAGAATCTATTGGAATAAAAGAAATCAGTAAAAAAGTACCTCGCAGGTCATACAAATTAATCACCGATTTGGAACAACAATCAGGAGAATATCTACAAGAGGTGCCGGTGGATCATCAAATTCGCTCAAGAAAAGCCAAGCGTGTGGTGATTTTTACTGTTAACAAGCGGAATACCACTCCTAATAGCGAGGATACTGATACTCCGGATCGAACAGACGAAGTGGCTTTGATACGCTATTCACAACAATCAGATTTTCGACGAGGCATAATCAAAGGTTCTATGCGTGTTCAAAGGCGTAAAACTGTTATTTGGGAGCTATTTCAAGCAAATGTGCATTCCCCGCTTTTTTTGGACAGAATCAAAAAATCCCCGCTTTTTTCTTTTGATATCTCCCGGCTAATCAAACCCATTTTTAGAAATTGGAAAGGGGCAGAAATAAAAATGGGAGAGTATATAGAAGAACAGACAAAAAGAGAAGAGAGGGACAAAAAAGAGGAGAACAAAAGAAAGGAGAAAGTACGGATAGAAATAGCAGAAGCTTGGGATACCATTCCATTTGCACAAGGAATAAGAGGTTCCATGTTAATAACTCAATCAATTCTTAGAAAATATATTCTATTACCTTCCTTGATAATAGCCAAAAATATTGGACGTATGTTATTATTTCAACTTCCTGAATGGTCTGAGGATTTACAGGAATGGAATAGAGAAATGCATGTTAAATGTACCTATAATGGTGTTCAATTATCAGAAACAGAATTTCCGAAAAATTGGTTGACAGACGGGATTCAGATAAAAATCCTATTTCCTTTCCGTTTGAAACCTTGGCACAGATCTAAACTACAATCCTCTCATAGAGATCTAATAAAAAAGAAAAAACAAAAAGATGATTTTCGTTTTTTAACAGTTTGGGGGATGGAAGCTGAACTTCCTTTTGGTTCTCCTCGAAAACGACCTTCTTTTTTTGAGCCTATTATTAGGGAACTCGAAAAAAAAATTGGAAAATTTAAAAAGAAGTACTTTCTAGCTCTAAGGGTTTTAAAAGGAAAAACAAAATTACTTCTAAAAGTTTCAAAAGAAACAAAAAAATGGGTTATGAAAAGCATTATATTTATAAAAAAAAAAAGAAACGAACTCTCAAAAGTAAATCCAATTCCATTATTTGGATTAAGAGAAGTATATGAATCGAATGAAACTCAAAAAGAAAAAGATTCTATAATCAGCAATCAGATAATTCATGAATCATTCAGTCAAATTCAATCTCCAGATTGGACAAATTCTTCACTGACAGAAAAAAAAATGAAAGATCTGACTGATAGAGTCAGTATAATCAGAAATCAAATAGAAAGAATTAGAAAAGAGAAAAAAAAAGTAACTCCAGCAATAAACATTAGTCTTAACAAAAGAAGTTATAATGCTAAAAGATTAGAGTTGCCAAAAAATATTTGGCAAATATTAAAAAGAAGAAATGCTCGATTAACCTATAAATTGCATTATTTTCTCAAATTTTTCATTGAAAGAATATACATAGATATTTTTTTATCTATCATTAATATTCCCAGAATCAATACACAACTTTTTCTTGAATCAACAAAAAAAATTATTGATAAATACATTTACAATAATGAACCAAATCAAGAAAAAATAAATAAACAAAATCAAAATACAATTCGCTTTATTTCAACTATAAAAAAGTCACTTGATAATATTAATAAGAAAAATTCAAATATTTTTAGTGATTTATCTTACTTGTCACAAGCATATGTATTTTACAAGTTATCACAAACTCAAGTTATAAATTTGTCTAAATTAAGATCCGTTTTTCAATATCAGGGAACATCATTTTTTCTTAAGACTGAAATAAAGGATTCTTTTGGAACACTGGGAATATTTCAGCCTGAATTAAGGCATAAGAAACTTAAGAATTATAGAATGAATCAGTGGAAAAACTGGTTAAGAGGGCATTATCAATACGATCTATCTCAGATTAGATGGTCAAAATTAATACCAAAAAAATGGCGAAATAGAATTAATCAATGTCGTATGATTCAAAATCCAAATTTAAACAAATGGGATTCATATGAAAAAGACCAATTAATTCATTACAAAAAACAAAATGATCCTGAAGGATATTCATTATTGAATCAAAAAGAGAATTTTCCAAAATACTATAGATATGATCTTTTATCATATAAATCTCTTAATTATGAAAATCAAAATAAGAGGCACTCTTCTATTTATGGATCGCGATTTGAAATAAATAAGAATCAAGAGCTTTCTTATAATTCCAACATACATAAAGAGAACTTTTTTGATATCCTCGAGAGTCCCGCTATCAATAATTGGGGCGATTTTTTATATATAGAAAAAAATTCCGATAGAAAATATTTGGATTGGAAAATCATCAATTTTGATCTTAGACAAAAAGTCGATATTGAGGCCTGGACCAAGAGCGATATCAAGAGTAATCAAAGTACTCATAATTATCAAATAATTGATAAAATAGATAAAAAAGATCTTTTTTATCTTAAGATTAATCAAGATCTAAAAATCAATGCAACAAACCTTCAAAAAGTCTTTTTTGATTGGATGGGAATGAATGAAGAAATACTAAATTGTCCGATATCGAATCTAGAACTTTGGTTCTTCCCAGAATTTGTGCGACTTTATAATGCATATAAAAGCAAACCGTGGATTATACCAAGCAAATTACTTCTTTTAAATTGGAATAGAAACGAAAATGTTGGTACAAATAAAAACATCAATGGAAAGCAAAGGGTGGATTTTTTTATACCATCGAATAAAAAAATAAAGCATCGAACTCAAGAAGAACCCGTAGACCAAGGGGGTCTTGGATCAGACGTACAAAACCAAGGCAATCTTGGATCGGTTCTAGCAAACCAACAAAAAGATATTGAAGAAGATTATGCGGGATCAGAAATGAAAAAGGGTAAAAAGAACAAACAATACAAAAGTAACACAGAAGCAGAACTAGCTATCTTCCTGAAACGTTATTTGCTTTTTCAATTGAGATGGGACGATTCTTTGAATCAAAGAATGATCAATAATATCAAGGTATATTGTCTCCTGCTTAGACTGAAAAATCCAAGAAAAATTACTATATCTTCGATTCAACGGAGAGAAATTAGTTTGGATATAATGCTGATTGAAAAGAATTTAACTCTTACAGAATTGATGAAAAGGGGCGTATTGATTATCGAACCCCTTCGTCTGTCTGTAAAAAATGATGGACAATTTATTATGTATCAAACCATAGGTATTTCCTTGGTTCACAAAAGTAAGCACAAAAAAACTAATCAAAGATACCGCGAACAAAGATATGTTGATAAGACTCATTTTGATGAATCCATTTCAGGATATCAAAAAATAAATGGAAATAGATACAAAAATCATTTTAATTTGGTTGTTCCTGAAAATATTTTCTCATCTAGACGTCGCAGAGAGTTGAGAATTCTAATTTGTTTCAATTCAAAAAAAAGGAACGGTGTGGATAGAAATCTCGTATTTTCCAAGATGGGCGAGGTTAAAAACTGCAATCAATTTTTGGATGAAAGTAAACATACCGATAGGGATAAAAATGAATTCATTAAATTAAAGTTCTTTCTTTGGCCTAATTATCGATTAGAAGATTTAGCTTGTATGAATCGTTATTGGTTTGATACCAATAATGGTAGTTGTTTTAGTATGTTAAGGATATATATGTATCCACGATTGAAAATTCGTTAATAGTACATTTATCCTCTACCATAAAGGGTATATGAAAACAAACAGATGCACATATGCCTTGTCTTACATTCCATTCTAATATACGATACTAAATCAATAACGTATCAATTAGATCTAGAAATGAATCAACAGACAGAATCTTCTTCATTTTAGGTTTAAATTATTCGCTTTTGTGAATTCAAAAATATATGTACCATCCTTTTGTATCACTATCTGAATCTAATTCAAAATTGGATTGATTAATTTGAATTGATAAAATTTGGAATCCATAAAGAAATTAAGATTATTGTATATACCCCATTTAAATTACTAGCATTATTATTACTGATCGGTAAAATCCATATCTCTAAAAAGGAGAGGGTCAATTTATGGTAAAAAATTCATTTATTTCAGTTATCTCTCAAGAAGAAAACCGAGGGTCTGTTGAATTTCAAGTATTAAGTTTTACCAATAAGATACGAAGACTTACTTCACATTTACAATTGCACAAAAAAGACTATTTATCTCAGAGAGGTTTGCGAAAAATTTTGGGAAAACGTCAACGACTGTTAGCTTATTTGTCAAAAAA